TATCCGCATATCGCATCTTTTATCGTAATTTTACTTGTGGCAACAGAAGTCAGGTCGCACTATATCATAATTCCTATTTTCTATTCAAAATATTCAATGAAAAATTTAAGCACGATAATTCTCTATAGGGATATGTACATAAGAGAAAGACCCAATTCGGTATCTGTGTAACAATTTCTGTTCTGGGGTTTACATATACACATATATTTTGTTATAATTGAAATTGAAAAGGATTGATTATTGAAAATAATTGATACTGATTAGTCGTAAATCAATTTGATTTTGTTATACCATTAAAGAAACACAATTTGAGATACAAATTTAAGAACCGTTCACTAATTCTAAAGTAAAAATAGTTAATGGTTCCAATTTGCCCTGAATTTTTCGGTCTGTGACCGGAAATCTATTTTTTCTCTTTTCAATAGAAGGAGAAGGGAAGTTTTTAAGCAGTGTGTCTTTTGAGATACAATCAATCGAAGAGAATAATCTAAACTGGATCCAATAAAAAATAGGGATTAATTTTTGAAAAGGGATAAGTACAATGGGATTCAAGATCAAAAAAAAATTAGTATTAGTAATAGAATATGGATGGATAAAAATATTATCCATTTTTTTTTTGGATCAGATTTGGCGGCATGGCCAAGTGGTAAGGCGGGGGACTGCAAATCCTTTATCCCCAGTTCAAATCCGGGTGTCGCCTGATCAACAAAAGACTTGAAATTTCTTATTCTGCTGATCTAACTCGACAAATTCTTGCCCCGCAAGAAGCAGAGGCAAACGACTAGGCCTGTCGATACTTGATTTTTAGAATCCATAATTCTATAAAAAAAACTGTAAATTTTTTTTTCTCAAAATCTGGGTTCTGGGTACCGGTCCAAACCGGTACCAATAGGTATGAAGTAATCCTTACTTATTAATAATTGATTCGGACATTTATTTGATTTATGATATCAATTGAATCAAATAAATAGTGAGAGTCAATTCTGGGATTCAGAACTACGAAAGTAAGAGGTCGGAAATCTTAGTATCCAAAGGTTCCTAAAGGACACTCCATTTTTGCTCCTAGGATTGAAGAAGAGATTATACGAAAGACTATCAAGACTTCCTAATTATCTTACACTACCTATACTAAATACTAAAATAGTGTTTACTGACTCTGTCTGGAATTAGATTGAATAGAATAGGCTGATGGGAAATCAATTTAGAAGTTGTGGAAAGGACTGAAGATACTTTGTATCCAGACTCACGAGAGGCTTTGAGTACTCAAACATTCAATCAACATGGTTGGGCGACTCTTATTTATAGAGTAAAAAGAAAAGTTGAAAAAAAATTCTTTGCCCGTGTAGGGGATTACAAAAAAAAGAATGTATGTAATAATGGTGGTGGTGTCTTACCATTCCATTCTTTCACAGAAAGAAAGACGTAAGCCTTAGATCAAATAAAATAGAGGTATCAGATAGATGGTTATCTATCTTGATGGTATATTTTGACGTCTTTTGCTTATGAAAGAAAGGTAACAAACAATAGGTCTTACTATTTCTACATGTTCCATTAGGAGCATTCCTTTGCTATTTCCAAATAAAAGGTGTGTGTATCGTATTTGTGCTTAATGCTTCCCGATTCTACCAGAAATTTTATAATATAGGAACTTGTTACGAGTGGATTCATTGGATTAGTTCATCAATAGCCTTAAGTCAGAATCCTATTTTCTTTTGACTCTGCACCATTGATTCCACTATGATTATTGATCAATAATCAATAATGAAATAATTCCTTCATAGAGATAGGAGACATAATTCACATGGATATAGTAAGTCTCACTTGGGCTGCTTTAATGGTAGTCTTTACATTTTCCCTCTCACTCGTAGTATGGGGAAGAAGTGGACTCTAGGGGTACTACTAATTGAATAATCGATTGAGTGATCGAATTGTATCAATCGTTTAATTGATCGTTTTGCGAAACTAAAAAAAAAAAAAGATTCCTTGGTTTCGTTTTCTTTTATTTTTATTTTATTTTTATTTTATATAGTTAATATATGCCCATACCCATACTATTTTTCCTCCATTGATTTTTCGATGGATCTCGGGACTTATATTATATATAAATCTAATTATATATATAAAAAAAAACTAATTATTAATATAAATCTATATATTAAGTTATAAGTTATAAGAAGCCTAGGAATTAGAAGAGTTGGCCTTGGATTATTTTGGATTGATCGAAACCCATACAAGTAGATGTAGCGAAAAAAAAAGAAATAGAATTAGACTGCTATTTCGATGTATATGTATTAGATGTACATCTAATACATGTACATATTGTAAATTGATCTATATCTATATAAAACCATATCTGTATACAACTTTATATGATAAAATTTATATGATCATACTATTTAATGATCATACTATTTATATGATAATAAATTTATATGATAAAAATATACAATATTATCTAGTGCGGTAGAAAGAACTATATTATATATAGTTCTTTCTACCACACTATCTCAGATACTTATGATTCCAGCCAAATCATTTCATTTAAAACTTGGAGTTTTAATCCCTTTCTTTTATTTCTTCAATCATTGATAAGAACTAATAATCCAACCAAGTTTCAGTTAAATTAATCATTTTGACTGACTGTTTTTACGTAGATGATAAGTAAAAAAGCAGTAGGAACTAGAATGAACAGTGCAGTAGCAATAAATGCGAGAATATTGACTTCCATAATCTCATTGTTTTTTTTACTTCGCAATAACTCGGGATCTAATCCCATAGAGATAAGAAATTTTACTCCTGTCAATTCAATGGGATGAATTGAATTCTGATGATATTGAATCGGATCAATATTATGAATAACAATATCTGATCTATCAAATCGATTCATCGTCGAGAATTGAATAATATAACATAAGAAAATCTTTTATTTTATCCATACTAAATCCGAAATGGGATTCTTTATTGGATCAGGAATTCCATTGAATTTTTCATTCTTTTTTCCACTTTTTTTTCTTTTCCATAACCTACTGTCTTTGTCTTCCTTATACAACTCTCTTTCCTTATACTTATACATACAATTATGAGATATTATATGACCGGTATTCTATGGGTCACACAGATCCAAACAGTAGAAGTGAGATGGAAAAAAGGACGGGTGCTAAGTGGAAAAGATCTAATATTCCAACAAATTTACTAAAAAGGGGCGTTGCTTGGTCTTTTATTTTATTAGTATAGTATCTCTTCTTCTTTCTTGGATTGAGACTAGAACGCATACATCAAAAATTCAGTGTGCAATTTGCATGAGAATAGATAGATTGTTTCCAATTAGTAATTGAGGATACACAAACAAAGTCGAGGTAATTATGTTAAGTTCATTGTGTATCGTACAATAAACGAATACAATTTGTGTATGTATTCCCGGTAAAAATAGGGGAACTCTATTCCATTTCATTGTTCTTGAACAATTGAAAAAGAAAGTCAGACGAGTATGGTATCTATTAAAATACTGAATATAGTAATGCCACCGATTGTACCAACTTACATATGTCTCCCCTTATCAATCGGTATTAGTGAAAGAAATTGAAATTCCCGTACTTGTCTGATGATAAATGCGAAACGAAAAACAAAAGAAATAAGGATCCCCGCTGGGGATTAGATCTTGCTACCTGTCCCTCCTTTCACAGAAAATGGAGAGATGAATTTATCAATTCATCGGATCCTAGTTCGGGACTGACGGGGCTCGAACCCGCAGCTTCCGCCTTGACAGGGCGGTGCTCTGACCGATTGAACTACAATCCCAGCAAGGTGTATGGCATACATATTCTTACTAGTTTTATAAGAACATTCTATTCGTTGTGTTGTAACAGAAACAGGAATGATATACTGAATATCCACATGTATATGGAATATAGTGAGAGCGACACGGATTACTAGTAACGAGTGGGTATTTTATTGCCAAAAAAATGGATAATCAATTTTTCAATGAGAAAAAGAATTATTTTTATTTTTATAATACTTAATCTTAATTAAGTATCATTAATCTAGATCGTTAGAAAAATCAGAACGAATGAGAAAAACATGGATAGAGAAAAAATTGACTCTTTCTCTTCATTTCTACGGATCAGGCATTTCTGTTTCTGGAGGACAAATTGGTTATTTCATATTCATGGAGCAACGAATTATTGGGCCGAGCTGGATTTGAACCAGCGTAGACATATCGTCAACGAATTTACAGTCCGTCCCCATTAACCGCTCGGGCATCGACCCGGGAAGAATTAATTCTAGATTTATTGATAATCTACGATCAACTTCCTCCCTACCCCCAGGGGAAGTCGAATCCCCGCTGCCTCCTTGAAAGAGAGATGTCCTGAACCACTAGACGATAGGGGCATATCCACCCGACCGTCATCATACTATGATAATCATCATCATAGTATTATCATACTATGAACAGTTTTTTGGAATTGTCAATAGAATCTAATGGTATGACTAGATCCGAAGAGTCTTTCCTACTTTTATGTTATGATTCCATAGAATTTTTTTATTTGATGGTTCTTGTATGAACCCCTATGCATATATGTCTGCATATATGCATATACAGACATATATGCATTAGACTCATAATGGAAAATTCATGAATTGAATAAAACGGGCCCTTTTAACTCAGCGGTAGAGTAACGCCATGGTAAGGCGTAAGTCATCGGTTCAAATCCGATAAAGGGCTTTTTCCACTAAACTCAAGATTTAGTCTTCGTTTTTCAGCGTAGAACAGAGATATTTTTTTTCTAAAAAAAGAAAAAGGTAACCACCATTATAATGAGTTCTGATTATTATGAGTTATAGTTAGAAAGTTGAACATTTATTCATTATAATAATAACTAATTGCACTTATTAGGAGTAGTCTACCCTGTAGTGACATAGTAGTCCTCTTCATGTATCATTATTCAAATTTTTGGTCCTGGGATATAATAGAAATATTCGAGAATATTCTAGATATCCAA